AAAGCCCTGGTGTAAACACTCCTTTAAAGCTGCAATTTAATGTTGTAATCAACTACAGGGCCTATAAAATAAGGATAAATGATCTGAATGAGGATAATATAGTTAGTATTCCTATTCATAGAGGGGGTGATTTTAGTTGTGGTAATTGAGTGGAGGTTAAGATAAAATTAAATGTTATGTTAAAATAGTAAAATAAATTAATTAAACTTCCTGCAATTAGAGTCAGTATTAAAGTTAACATAAGCTGGGATGAAAGTTCATTGATAATTATTCATTTGGGGATAAATCCTAAAAAAGGAGGGAGTCCTCCCAGTCTAAAAATAACGATTATTATTATATAAAATGATATTGGGCTTATGTTGATAATAGAATTGGGAACTTTCCTTATCATTATGTTATTAGAATTAAGCATGGATATTAATGCAATAGAGATAGCAATGTAAATAAAAAAATAAATTGCAAAAAGGTTAGAGGGGCACTCGATGGTAGATAGTATTCACCCTATATGGCCAATGGATGAATAAGCTAAAAGGGCTCGCAGTTGTGTTTGGTTTAGGCCTCCAATACCCCCAATAATAGCCCTCAGTATAGCAATAAAGGCGATTATGAAATAGAGATTACGTGGTATGATGTAAATTATTATAATAAGTGGCCTTACTTTCTGTCATGTAGCAAGGATTATACAGTGCGATCATGAAATTCTAGTTATTACATGGGGGAGTCATTGATGGCAAGGGGCTATTCCAAGTTTGATAATTATTCTAATAAAAAAAATAATAGGGATTAAATTATGGAAGTTGGACAAGGTTACAGGGTTGATGGATATAATACCGGCAGTAAGTATTAGGCCTCTTCCGATAGCTTGGATAATAAAATATTTGACGCTAGCTTCAGTTTCCTGAAGAGTACGAGAAGAGGCGATTAAGGGAATAAATGAAAGTAAATTAAGCTCTATTCCTATTCAGAGGTATAGCCAGTTTGTACTGGATAGAGAAATCAAAGTGCCCGAAATTAGCGTTAAAGCAAATAAGAAAGTTGATGGTGTCATAAAGTTATGAAAGGAGTTGAACCTCTCAGATATAAAGTTAGAAGCTTTTATCTGTGCCGACATAACTTATTTTCATTCAAGAGATCCTTCTTTTCATTCATGATATAGGCCTAAAATAAGAACTAATGCAAAGACAATAATAGTGAGTTTTGTTTCAGGGAGTAAGGTAATTATAGCTGGAATTGGCATTAAAAGTGCGATTTCAATATCAAAAACAAGAAATAAAACTGCCAGGATAAAAAATCGCAATGAAAAGGGAATGCGTGCTGAATTATGAGGATCAAATCCGCATTCAAACGGAGTTGCTTTTTCGAAGTTGGGGGCAGCGCTTTTGTTTAGAAGGAAAGTTGCAGCAATAATAATAATAGGGAATAGAGCGGCAATTAATATAGCTGATAAAATAATATTCATTTTCCTAGGGGTCAAGCCCTGTTTATGAAGTAAAAATTCATTGCTGTTGCAAGCTTCTAAGAAATAAAAAGATGTTGGAGGAAGCCCTCATATTTAACGTCATCAAAGTTATCCGTTCGTCCGGCGCAACATCATAAAGTAAATGCTGTAGCAATTATAATAATAACTAAAGTCATAGGTAAAAATTGTTTTCATGTTAGTCTTATTAATTTGTCATATCGTATTCGGGGGTATGCTCCTCGAGCTCAAATAAATAAAATACTAACGGCAGATGTATTGATAATTAGTACAAGATCGCTTAAAAGGTTTATAGGGGACACTATTGCAAATAAAACACATCTAATTATTCCTATAGCAATAATATTTATGTATTCGGCTATAAAAATTAGCGCGAAGGTTCCTGACCTATATTCGGTGTTAAACCCTGAAACTAATTCCGATTCTCCCTCAGCTAAGTCGAATGGTGTGCGGTTAGTTTCTGCTAAGGATGTAATAATTCATGTAATAAATAGTGGTCACATTATAAAAAGAAACATAATAGAATTACTTCTAGCGAAGATGTTTATTCTTAGTGATGAGATTATGATTATGGGTGTTAGGATTACTAATGCTATTCTTACTTCATAGGAAATAGTTTGGGCGATTCTACGGAGAGCTCCTAATAAGGCATATTTACTATTTGAGGCTCAGCCGGAAAATAGGGTTGTATATACATTAACTCTCGATAACGATAAGAATAATATAACACCTCACTTTAAAAGAAAAGGAGAGCTTAAAAATGGGTAAAGAATTCATATGGTAAGGGCAAGGAATAAAGCCAGCATAGGAGCAGCAAGAAATGGGAGAATGTTAGCGGATCTGGGCATGTTCAATTCTTTTGTGAATAGTTTTAAGGCGTCAGCTATAGGTTGGGGGATCCCTATAATGCTAACTTTGTTGGGCCCCTTGCGTAGTTGAATATAGCCTAAAATTTTTCGTTCCAGGAGTGTAAAAAATGCTATTGCAAGCAGAGCACATAGAAAGATGGTGATTATGGTAATAATAGTTTTAATAAACATTGTTTTAGGGTAATAAACCTTGTTTAGAGCTTAAATCTAATGCACTACTCTGCCACTAAAACGGCTGTAGTATAAAAAATACATGATCTGATTGCAATTCAAATGCCTTGATGTTAGGCTATACAGCCTGGCCTTAAAAAAGGTAATAAATTGGGGGGTCAGTTGAAGTAACATGGTGGATTTAATCACCTATTAATGACTTTCAAAATCATTTTAATATGTTACTGGTTTATAAATGAGTAGGAATAATTCCTGTTAGTTGATCCTAAGTCAAGTGCATAGCTCTGCCAACTCATTATTATACATAAGTTTATAAAGATAAATATCTATAAAATTAGGTCCTTTCGTACTATAATTTAATTTTCCTAATAAGGATAGAATCTAACCTGGCTTACGCCGGTCTGAACTCAGCTCATGTAGTGATTTAATGGTTGAACAAACCAACTCAATTAAGCGGCTGCGCCTAATGGTAACACTAAGCCAACATCGAGGTGCCAATCCCCACTGTCAATGTGGTCTCTCTAGTGGGATTAGCCTGTTATCCCTAAGGTAGCTTGAAATTCTAATTCAATTATGGGTGTGAGTTATATTTTTAAGAAAAGAGGTATTATTGTCTTTTGGTTGTCCCAACCAAATCAGTAGAAAGTTTAATAACTTTTACTGATAAAGCTCTATAGGGTCTTCTTGTCCTTTATGGAAATTTAGGCTTCTTCACCTAAAAATCAGTTTTAAGGTAGCCCAAATGAGACAGTATTATTCTTGTGTGTCCTTTCATACTAGCCTTCAATTAAAAGGCAAATGATTATGCTACCTTTGCACGGTCAGGATACCGCGGCCGTTGAAAATAAATTCACTGGGCAGGATGGACCTATTATATGTTCAATAGGCGGTGTTTTTGTTAAACAGGCTGAATAAGTAGTTGCCGAGTTCCTTATTTGGGTTTAAGTAAGAGTATTATTTGGTTAAAATTGTTAATTTACACAGATGGATAGAGTAATTACTAGTTATAACATTATAAAAAGTTCTTTAGATAAGAACGTTACCTTTATGGGGGTGCAAAGATTTATTATTATATGAAATGAAAGTGAAACCCTGTAACGGGTTAGAGTGGCTGGTTTTAGGCCTATGTATAAAATATTTAGACACAGAATAGAAGTTTTATTAAAGCTTTGCCTTTAATAATTTAATAGCGTTAGGGCTTTTTTGACTAAGGTCAAAATTTAAGGTAACCAGCTATCATTCTTCGCGGGGGTATGTAGCCTCTGGAACAACATCTTAATTCAATATTGCAACATTGTATTATGGGTATCTAATCAGTGTTGGTTCAGCTCGAGAGAATTTCGGGAGTAAGCAGAAGGAATAAAACTTGTTAAACCATGATGCAAAAGGTACGGGGTAGCTGCTTGAAAATAAAATAAGTGATTTTACAAATCTGTATTTTTATAATTCTACTATATATAAATATAATTTGTGTTGTATTAATGGGTGTAATTTCAAGATAAGAAATTGTTCTATATTTTCATTGTAAGTGAAATGCATATTCATGCTCTATCTTGAAGGCACAACTTCAGTTACGCCTACTATGTTACGACTTATCTCTCCTTTCGGTGAGAGTGACGGGCGATGTGTGCACACTATAGATTGCTATTTCAGTAAAACATACTATTTTTTAATTACTACTAAGTCCATATTATATCAGCTTGTTATAGGTGATAACTTGTTTTCTTATTAATGTAATCCATCAAAATCTTGCTTAATGGGCTGCACATTGACCTGACGTAAAAGCGTAAGGGGCTTAGTGGCTAGCGATTTTAAATAATGCTAGCTTGCGACGGCAGTATACAAGCTGGGAGTCAAAAACAAGAAGGGTTTAACGTGGGTTGGCGAATTAATTGACAGATTCCCCTAGTAGCATAAAGTGCCGCCAATTTCTTTGGGTTTTAAACATGAGTTCGTAGTGCCCGGGGCAGGGGTTTAAGGAATAAAATAAAAGGGTATCTAATCCTTGTTTTAGCTTATTCTTTCGTGTGTTGGGTTGATATATGCAAAATAAAATATGACAAATGTATTGTACCACTGAGACATAAGTTTTTTATCATAACGCTCCCGGGTGTGTTTTGATTTGTGCTTATCGTATAACCGCGACGGCTGGCACGAGTTTAGTCAGCACTAAAAACAGTATCTGATTCATTGGTTTAATATTAGGCAAAATTCTTTACTGCAGGCGTGTGATTGGTGTTTTAGTTTGACTTATCCATGTGGTGAGATACTTTAAGATGGTAAATTTTAATCGCACGGGTTACTAGAGAGTTGCATGTATTATATTCTGTTTTAACCAAAAAGGTAGCAAGAATCAAACTATTATCATAAGACGATTAAAGAGGGCCTTAATATAATAATAACAATAGGGATAACATGACCAAGAATGATTGTTAGGTTGCGAGGGGTGAGGAAAAGAGCAGGGTTATTTAAGGTGTTTAAAGGGCCGTGATTTATTCTTACGTATAATGTTAGAGAATAAGCAGCAGCAGTAAATCTTATAACTCCTAAAGGGATAAATATTAATTTAGATGCCACAGCAGCACATGTAATGAGCATAATTTCTGCTATTAAATTACATGAAGGGGGGGCTGCTATATTAGCAGCACATATAATGAATCATAACATAGATATTGTAGGGATGGCAATGTTAAGTCCTTTATTTATAATTAAACTGCGGGAGTTTGATATCGAGTAACACATGTCTGCTGACGCAAAGAGTGCAGAGCTTAAAAGACCGTGAGAGATTATTATAGCAACAGCGCCTCATAGCCCTCATTGAATATTTGTCAAAACACCAGCTATTACTAGGCTTATATGCCCGACGGAAGAATAAGCAATTAGGGATTTTATGTCTTGTTGGCGGGCGCAAATTAGTCTTGTAATTATTCCTCCTCAGAGTGAAAGACTAATGAGATAGAATTTTAGAGTAAGATTAATGGGGGGGGTTATATAAATAACCCGTAACATCCCGTATCCCCCTAACTTTAATAAAACTGCAGCAAGAATTATAGACCCTGCTACAGGGGCTTCTACGTGCGCTTTAGGTAGCCAGAGATGGAAAACAAATAATGGGAGTTTGACTATAAATGCAAAATTTATTACCAATCAAACAAGTGAGGTATAGCTAGTAAAAGTGTATAGAACGAAGAAGAGGTGATAAGAGTGGTGGTAAGAAACTTGAATTGCAATGCCAGCAAGAAGAGGTAAACTGGCAGTAATAGTATATAACATTAGGTACATTCCTGCCTGAAGACGTTCAGGTTGATACCCTCATTTCATAATAATCAGGAGAGTAGGTACTAGAGAGGCCTCAAATAAAATATAGAAAGAGAATAAATGAGAGACGGAGAAGCCAACCACTAGAATTAATGTTAAAGCGGCGATGTTGAGGAGGAAAAAGGAAGGGAGATTATTTTTTAATATAATGTTTTGTCTGGCAGCAATAACTAACGGTATAATTCATAGGGTTAGTGTAATAAGCGTAGCAGATATAAAGTCTAACCTTATTATGTGGTTTAGGTTAATTGGTATAAAGTTAGTATATAAATATATGATTGATGTGGTTGTCAGAGTTCTTAGGAAAAGAATTGTGTAATTTCATTTGGGTTTAACAATTAGTAAGAGCAGGAGCGGGAGGGTGATTGTTAGCATTTGTTGAGGGATAATATATTTAAATGGTCATTACCGTAGGATCGTCTTATTGCTGTTATACAAGCTAGTCCGAGACTGGCCTCACAGGCGCCAAAAGTAAGTATGGCAATAACAAATATTAATCATGTTGTGTTGATTAAAATAATAATTATTAATACTAACCTTAGAATTATAGCTTCTAGTGCAAGGAGGGCTATAAGTAGATGTTGGCGTTGTAGAATAACGCATGTTAACGTGATTAAAACTAGAATTGGAGTGACTATAATCATTCATGATGTCATTGTATATAGAATATTATTCTGTTTCTGGTTTACAAGACCAGCGCTTCATAGTATTAGCTTTATATACGTTTAGTGGTTAGTTCAGATTACGGTGGCCCGATTGCTAACTCCCAAAGCTAGTGTTTTAAATAAACTATAATCTGTGTTTAACATTAGAAAATGTATTTCTTACGTGAAAAGCAAGTGTATTGATATACTATAAACACAACAGTGGTGTGCTTGAGGATACATAATCATTTTTACAGCTTCAATGTAATGCTTTAGGTTTAAGCTACTCAGGCATGACGCAATAATAACTCATATAATGATTAATCTAATACATGCAATATGGGTTATAATTGAGTTGTCTTGGGAATTTATCAGAGTTGTGGAAGAGTGAGAAAGTTGGTTGAATAAGAGAGAGGGTAATAAAGACCATCCTTGATCAGTTTCTTTTAGTTGGAGAAGTGGAAGTTTTATAGAGAGTTGGGGGGCGACATGAGTAGAAATGGGTGAGAGAAATCATATAAAACAGTGGGAGCTGGTTATAATGGATGGGGCAGGGGACTGGGATTGGGTGCTTTTGATCCCAACAGCAAGCCCTGAGAGGACTATAGCTGGTGCGAGCAGTTTTATGAAAGATGAGAAATTTGGTTCTAGCATAGGAGCACAGAATATTCAGTTTGTTACTGCTCCGCCTATAATTGCTATTAGGGTTAATATAACCACTCTTAATATTTGTGTCTTGTTTTCTGAGGAATATTGAGCAGAAGGACTAAAGGCGGGGGCGAGTAGGACATACAGAGAGAATCGCGTGGAGTAAGCAGTTGTAAGAATAGTTGCCGTCACGAATATCAATATAATAACGATGTTTTTTTCCTTGAGAAGTATTGTTGTTGTCTCAATAATTAGGTCTTTAGAATAAAACCCTGCTATGAAAGGGGCCCCACATAGTGCTAAGTTTGCAATAGTGATGGCAGTTGTGATTGTGGGGAGTTGGGGTGCTACGTTTCCTATTAAGCGTAGATCTTGCCTGTGGTGATGGATATCAATTATGTTTCCTGCACAGATGAATAGTAATGCTTTAAATAAAGCATGTGTAATTAAATGAAAAAATGCAATATCTGGTATGTTAAGACTTAGAGTAAATATTATTACGGCAACTTGGCTAAGTGTTGAGAGAGCAATGATCTTTTTTATATCACATTCTGCTATGGCACTTGCTCTTGCTATTAATACGGTGAGAGTTGCGATAATGAGGAGAGTTGGTTGGAATAGATTTCAGGTTTTTATTAGGGGGAAAAATCGGTACAGTAGGAATACTCCGGCTGTTACTAGGGTTGAGGAGTGTACTAGTGCTCTTACAGGGGTGGGGGCAGCCATGGCTGCTGGTAGTCAGCTTGAAAAAGGCATTTGTGCTCTTTTTGTTATAGCTGCTACTAAAATAAGTATGCTGGATCATGAGACTAGATCAGAATTTCAGGTATTAATTACTAATCAATGTCCTTCATTAAATATAAGTGCGATGGCGATTAGTAATATAACATCTCCAATCCGGTTAGTAAGGGCTGTAATTATTCCTGCTCCTAAGCTTTTGGCGTTGTTATAATAAATAACTAGAACAAAAGAAGTGATGCCTAGCCCGTCTCATCCGAGGAGGAGAATCATGGTGTGCGGGAATAGAATAAGAAATATTATAGATAAGATAAATAAAATGACAAGAATAATAAATCGGTCTGTGTTTTTATCGTGGGCTATATAGGTTTTAGCAAATTGTATAACTCTTGATGCAATTAATAGGACTGTGGTTATAAAAATGGTTCCTGCAGGATCGAATAAGATAGGGATAGTAATCGAAGATCTGTTTATGTTTATGATTTCTCATTCAATAATAAAGGATGCTCAAGAGAAATTGACTATTAATGTAATAATAAAAAAAAGGAATGTAAGACAAATAAGAATTTGAGTTGTAATGTAGACCATGGTAGAAATCACAGGTGAATCAATGGTGCCACAAACCATTATTTTAAAATTAAACTATATCTACAGATTGGGCATAAATAATGCCTTGTTTTGGGCCGAAACCAAACTTTATCAATCTAAGGGTTTATGGGTGGTCGTCAGCATATAATCTTAATAGTAAACAGAAAATATATCTTTGAATCAAGCAAATTCCTATTTCAAATATAATATAGCCTATTTGAATTCTAAATAAAACAATTAGGCCAATGAGTCTTGAAAACATAGATGCTGCACAGTATGTTCCGATTAGAGTGAGAACAATATGGCCGGCGCTTATATTGGCGGCTAGACGGAAAGAAAGCGTTAAAGGACGAACGGAAATACTGATAGTTTCAATTAATACTAAGAATGGGTTTAGTCAATGTGGTGCTCCACCTGGTAACAGTCTTGCGATTCATCTCGTCGTATTAAAGGCAATTGCTGAAAGAATGAGAGCAAGTCATAAGGGTATTCCGAATCTTAAAGTAAATAAAAGGTGCCTTGAATAGCTAAATACAGCAGGTAACAGTCCGATTAAGTTAATATTAATAATAATAATAAATAAACTGACAATTACAATGTTGAATCCTTTTAAATGAAGGCCTCGTGTGCGGGTTCCTTGGTCATTTATGATTTTAGTGACAGAATTTATTAGAATCATTAAGTTTGAAGGCGTTGACCATAAGGATAGGGAAAACAATATAATAGAGGTGCTGACTATTGTTCAGAACAAAAGCGGGGAAGTAAAGTTATTGATAAGGTTAATTCCGGGGTCAAAAGACGAAAAAATATCTAATATCATCAAGACTTGATGAGGCATCATTTAAGGCTTTGAAGGCCTTTAGTTTATTTAACTTAAAGTCTTATTATTTAGTAATGTTATCTCATAGTTGGGCTGATAAGGGGATTGCTATGTGTAAAATGAAATATAATGTGGTAAAGATTTGTCCTAGAAATTCATAAGGGTATTCTACAGGGCGGCCACCGATTCAAGTTAGCAAGATAGTGTCGGCTGCTAATAGCCAGAATATAAATTGGCCTGCGGGGTAAAATGCAAGACCTCGGGCTTTATGACGTGCAATTAATGGAAGGACAAATAATACTAGAATGGCGGTAAATATAGCGACTACACCCCCTAATTTGTTAGGAATTGAACGCAGAATGGCGTAGGCTCATAAGAAATATCATTCGGGCTTAATATGAATTGGGGTAACTAAGGGGTTAGCAGGAATAAAGTTTTCTGCGTCGCCTAAAATGTTGGGGAAGAATAATGCAACAAATGTTAGTGATATGAGAAGCACTGTAAACCCAACAATATCTTTAAATGTATAGTACATGTGAAATGGAACTATATTTATAGATGACTTGATCCCTAATGGGTTGTTTGACCCTGTTTGATGTAGAAATAATAAGTGGAGCATTGATAGGGCTGCTACAATGAATGGAAGAAGGAAATGAAGTGCAAAGAATCGGTTGAGGGTTGCGTTATCAACAGCAAAACCTCCTCATACTCATTCTACTAATATTGGTCCGACATAAGGGATGGCTGATAAAAGATTTGTAATTACTGTAGCGCCTCAAAATCTTATTTGGCCTCATGGGAGAACATATCCTACAAATGCTGTTGCCATAACTAAGACGACTAAGATAACACCAATATTTCATGTTTCAATATATATGTAAGATCCATAATAAATTCCTCGTGCGATGTGAAGATAAATACAAATAAAAAATCATGACGCTCCGTTTGCATGAATATAACGGAGAATTCAGCCATAATTTACGTCTCGTATAATATGGGCGACTGAAGAGAACGCGAGGTCTGTGTGCGGGGAATAATGTATGGATAGAATTAAGCCTGTAATAATTTGAACGACTAAACACACTCCCAGTATGGAGCCAAAGTTTCATCAAATAGATAGGTTGGCAGGAGCGGGGAGGTCTACAAGGGCATTGTTAGCGATTTTAATACCTGGGTGAGTTTTTCGAATAGGGCTAAACATATATGAAGGGGCGTAATGGGCCCTCATCGGCACGGGAAGTTTTAACAACTATGATAAGTGCTAGGAATAAAATTAAGGCTATTAAAATTGGAAGGATTAGGTTAGTAATAGAGTAAATTTGGCTAATATTGGGCGAATGGGGAAGCCAGTTTATAGTAGAGAAGGATCATATAATAAAAATAACGGAGATAAGAAAAGATGGAATTAAGACTCATCTTCAGCTGGTAATAAATTGATTGGGCTGAAGCGCGGCAAAGTAAGCGAATATAACAAGTATCCCGCCGACATAAATAATAAATGTAATAAGCCCGAATCAGCCTGTAGATATCAGCCTAAGGGCTGCAGCTACAGAGAGGGCAACTAATAGGACTAAAACACCAAGGTTAATAGGAGACATGGCAGAGAGGCAGGAAATAAATAAGGTAACAATAATTCTGTTAATTATTAATAGTGTCATTGGACGTCCTTATAATAAGAGGGGGTCTTCTTTAGACTTCAAAGGTCTACGTGCAGTTTACACTATATTATAACGAACCTCATCAATAGATGCATAAATATAAGAAAATTCATACGACATCTACAAAATGTCAGTATCAAGCTGCTGCTTCAAATCCAAAATGATGGGTAGTGCTAAAGTGGTGAAGTGCAACACGTACGAGACATACTAATAAAAAAGTCCTGCCAATAATTACATGGAGACCATGAAACCCAGTTGCTACAAAAAACGTAGAGCCATAAACTCTGTCAGCAATGGTGAATGGGGCTTCAATGTATTCGGCTAATTGTAAAAGGGTAAAGTATCCTCCTAATAGTACTGTTATTACGAGTGCTTGAATGGCCTGAGGTCGGGATCCTTCTATTAGACTATGGTGAGCTCATGTGACTGTAACTCCTGAGGCAAGAAGAACTGCTGTATTAAGAAGAGGAACACTGAAGGGATTAATTGGAGTGATACCAGTGGGAGGTCATCTGCAGCCTAACTCTGGAGTAGGGGCAAGCCTGCTGTGGAAGAATGCTCAAAAGAATGCAAAGAAAAACAGGACTTCTGAGGCAATAAATAGGATTATCCCTCATCGGAGACCTTTAGTAACATAAGAAGTATGGTGACCTAAAAAAACACCTTCACGGATGACATCTCGTCATCATTGAATTATAGTTAGGCCGATAATAATGAGACCTAAAAGTATACATGTAATCCCGTGACCGTGGAATCATGCGGTTAAGCCGATAGTTAACGAAAATGCTCCTAATGACCCCGTAATAGGTCAAGGACTAAACTCTACAAGATGGAATGGTTGACGTACCATAGCAAGTAACTTATAAATTAACAAGCCAGAATTCGCTGAATAAGCAATTTATGCTTGACAAGCATAGGTTATAAATTAACTAGAATTCTATGATAAAAGGGGGAGAATCCATTTTCGGGGTATGAGCCCAATAGCTTGTGTTTAGCTTATTTTATCATCAGTGTCAAGATGGAGAAAATGTAGAAGAAAGAGACTTGCTATTTAATACAGGAAATCGAGGTGTAAATTGTCATCATAAAATAATTATTAAGCTTGATAAAATTAAGATTATAAGAAGGGGGGTAAAAAGCCAGTTTATGGGGGAAAGATGAGGCATTCATGTAGTAGTTGAAAATGCATGTAAAGTAAAAGTTTACAGAAAATACATGAAACGGGTAGAAATAAGCTAATATTAAAGGGAAAATTTCCGTTATCGGTTTTACAGACCGGCGCTTCTAGGCTCAGCCACTTTAACGGCTTAGATAGAAATATTAGTTGAGTGGGAAAAAAGGACGGACTATGCTTGTTCATTTTAATAAAATAATGATTAAAAGTGATACAAAAGTTATTATAGTTGAAGTTTTTATTTGTAGTGATTAATAGAAATATTTAAATGACGCGATAAGCAGTATTTTAGGAAAAATCATGGAAATTAAGGGTTGTGGGAAACCTTTATAGGAATTATTTTATGTAAACAAAAAATAGTGGTTTAGCAGGGGTTTATTCGAAAATTAGATTAAGTTTTCTCAAAAAATCGGAAGAAAAGAAGGGTCTAATTAGTCCAATCTTTCGATTTAGCTTAAAATCTAGTAAAAATTAAGAAAACTTGTAAAAAAGAACAATTTATAAGTTAAATACTAAATAAAAATTTAGTGAATATGGAAATATAAAAATATAATAAATTTAGGAATCGAATAGGAATTAAAGAAAATTTTTGGAAAAAAACCAAAGCTGAAAATCTTCGTTAAAAACTAAATATTTACGATTTTGAAAATGAGGCGCTTTTGACGGATTGACCTTATATTTAAGATAAATTATTTTAAGGAATAAAATACAACATGAATAATTTGAGGTAAATTTGTTATTTTAATGGGGGTTAAAGATAAAAAAATCGACAATTTACCGAAATTTTCGACGGTGAAAAAAAATTTCGGACGAACCCCCTTTTCGTAAGAGGCATCTATCAAAAAGTGGTCTCTTATATATATATAAATTTTAATATATATTAAATCAATAAATATATTCGTCTTGGGTTTATTACTTATGCCGGCGCCGACCACGGCGAGGGTCGCCAGTCTATGAGCGACACCCTTAGCCGAATGGTCGTATGCGCCGGGGCATTAATAGTTAAAATTAAAACAACACCCCACAGATAAGTGTATTATTATACGGGTATAAAATAATAATTTTTTTATAAGTTTCAAAAGAAATATTACATAATATATATAGTTTGGAACATATCAATAATTATATGTAAAAATTTTAATATATATTATTATTAGTAATAAAGTTATATCAGAATGAGAAATAGTAAGTATTTATATATTTCATATATTATATATATTATATATATATATATATATACAATGATAAACAATAAAACAATAAATATTAAAGATTAATAAAAAATATTACGTTTAGGAGGTTCTAAGCTTTCTGCTTGGAAGGCAGGTGTACTAATTATACTAACGTAATGGGGGGGGGAATTAAGTAGTTGTGATGGAATAACTGGTTTTATAAGTGAAGTTTATAGGTTTGTATAATTAAACGATTACTCATTTTCGAAGGAGTTAACTCATTTAATAAATCTATTTGTGTCTACAGATTCTACTGCAATTGGTATAAATCTGTGGTTTGCTCCGCAGATTTCTGAGCATTGGCCGTAGAAAATTCCTGGGCGCCGTAGGATGAATCTTAGTTGATTAAGGCGTCCAGGGATGGCGTCTGCTTTTACCCCCAGAGCTGGGACGGTTCATGAATGAATAACATCTGCGGCGGACACTAGTATTCGAACTTCAATATTCATAGGTAAAACAATACGGTTATCAACTTCAAGTAACCGAAATTGTCCTTCTTCAAGATCTGGAGTGTTAACTATATATGAGTCGAACTCGATATTACAGAAGTCAGTGTATTCGTAACTTCAATATCATTGGTGGCCAATAGCTTTAACAGTGACTCCTGGTTCAACAATTTCGTCAGTTAGATAAAGTAATTGAAGAGATGGGAGGGCTAGGAATAAAAGAATAAAAGCTGGTAAAATGGTTCAGATAGCTTCTACTGCTTGGGCCTCATAAATGTTACGGCAGGTATATTTATTGATTATAAGAGAAATTAGCGCGTAGGAAACAAAAGTTAAAACTATAATGATTACTAATATCGCATGGTCGTGGAATGCGATTAGTATAGTTATAATGGGAGTTGCAGCGTCTTGGAATGAAAGTTGTCTTCAGTGAGACATCTAAGTGGGCTAAGTAAAGCAGAGGTTTATGTAACAGATAAATGCCTGGATTGGCTTCCACTTAAAGGAGTAGTGATGATAATAGTTTCTGGGGAGTTATGGAAATCTAAAGGCAGAAGGTCTTGTCATTCGAGAGATGATGCTTGATGACTGGCACAAATAGTTCTGCGTTGACTTGTTAAAGCTTCTCATACAATAAAGATGAATAGTAATAGTGCGACGAAAGATACTATTGACCCTATTGAAGAGATAACGTTTCATTTCATCATTGCATCAGGGTAATCTGAATACCGTCGGGGCATTCCTCTGAGGCCTAGGAAGTGTTGGGGGAAAAATGTAGCGTTAACACCGATAAATATGATTATAAAATGGGTTTTAGCTCAACGGGCATGAAGGGTTAAACCTGTGAATAAAGGAAATCAGTGTGCAAATCCACCAAAGATTGCAAATACTGCCCCCATTGATAGAACGTAGTGGAAATGAGCTACTACATAATAAGTATCGTGGAGAATAATGTCAATAGATGAATTAGCAAGAACAATTCCTGTTAAGCCTCCTGTTGTAAATAGGAAGATGAACCCTAATGCTCATAATATTGGGGCTTCGTATTTCACTCGTCTTCCATAGATAGTGGCGAGTCATCTGAATACTTTAATTCCTGTTGGGACAGCAATAATTATAGTAGCAGCAGTGAAATAAGCACGTGTATCGACGTCTATACCTACAGTAAACATGTGATGGGCTCAAACAATAAATCCTAAAATTCCAATTCCGAGTATAGCGTAAATTATTCCTAGGGTGCCGAAGGCTTCTATTTTATTTGAGTAGTGAGTTACAATGTGAGAGACCATTCCAAATCCTGGGAGAATTAAAATGTAGACTTCGGGGTGCCCAAAGAATCAAAACAGATGCTGATATAGAATGGGATCCCCCCCACCTGCGGGGTCAAAGAATGCAGTATTTAAGTTTCGGTCTGTTAGGAGTATTGTAATAGCTCCTGCTAAAACCGGAAGACTTAATAGAAGAAGGATAGCAGTTACTATAACTGATCAAACAAATAGTGGTACACGTTCAAGTCGTAATCCTTTAGATCGTATATTAATTACAGTAGTAATAAAGTTAAGTGCTCCTATAATTGAAGAAACACCTGCTAAATGAAGGGAAAAGATTGCTAAGTCTACTGAAGGGCCAGCATGAGCAATATTACTGGCTAGGGGGGGGTAGACGGTTCATCCAGTTCCAACTCCTTTTTCTACAGCGGCACTGGATAGAAGAAGAGTTAAGGAGGGTGGTAATAATCAGAATCTTATATTATTAAGACGAGGGAATGCCATATCGGGTGCACCTAGTATTAGGGGAACGAGTCAATTGCCAAACCCCCCAATTATAACTGGCATTACAAGGAAGAAAATTATTAAGAACGCGTGAGCTGTTACAATAGTGTTGTAAAGTTGATCACTGCCAAGAAGAGATCCTGGTTGCCCGAGTTCAGCACGAATTAAAAGTCTTATAGATGTGCCTAAGAGGCCAGACCACATACCGAAGATAAAGTACAATGTACCAATGTCTTTGTGATTAGTAGAGAAAAATCAGCGCAT